ATCGCTGCTACTCTTGATTATATTGTAACCTTTCCTTTTGTTAGTTGTTGTTACTTGCATAAGCAAGGTAAAGGAGAGATAGCAAGTAACTAGGGAGATATACAAACCTTTTATTTCTTTCTTTAAATACAAATTGGAATATATTTCCTTGCTTATGCAACACTAACTTTTTTTAATTGCATTAGCAACTATTGCTAGTTACAACTACTTGCGTAAGCTACTTGCATTGGCAATAGCAAATAATTTTTTTTTTTAATTACTTATTACTTATTACTTATTACTTATTACTTATTACTTATTACTAGCGGTTGCAATGCTTATTTTTTTAATTGCTTGCTTATGCAAAAGCAATTCTCACATTCTAACCATAATTAATTAGCTAATTAAATTTTTCCCTTGCATTGGCAATCCTTGCTTGTTGTTGTAGTTGCTACAACTATTTTTTATTTTTATTGCTTATGCAAAAGCTAGGGGGTTATTAAGATAAAAATAACCAACAACAAAAGGTCTGCTGTGCTGGTAAGCTGTTATTATGCTACTGAATCAATCCATACTAAGAAATCAGGTGAAGATACTGCTTCTACTACTATTGGCATAAATCCATGCCAAACTCCGCAGATTTCCGAGCATTGACCATAGAATGTACCAGGTCTTTCTGCTAAAAATGATACTTGATTTAATCTACCAGGTACAGCATCTAATTTTAAACCTAAAGAAGGAACAGCGAAAGAATGAATTACATCAGCACCTGTAATAATTAATCTAATATGGCAATCAACAGGTACTACTAATTTATTATCAACATCTAATAATCTAAATTGACCTAATTCTAAATCTGTTTCAGGTATCATATATGAATCAAAATCTATTGATTCACCTGTATCAGTTATAAAATCAGAATATTCATAAGACCAATACCATTGATGTCCTACTACTTTAATAGTTAAAGTAGGTGATATTACTTCATCCATTAAATATAATAATCTAAATGATGGGAAAGCAATTGCTATTAAAATAAATGCAGGTGTTATTGTCCATACTAATTCTATTACTGTACCATGTGTTAAATATTTATGAGCAAATGGATTTTTATCAGCATTATAATAATAGATAACTGAAAATAATACCCAAGCTACTGATAAAAAAATTACAATCATATAAAATCCAAGTGTATTATGTAAAGTTACTATTCCTGTAAATCCTGGTGCGGCACTATCTTGAAATCCATATTGCCAAGGGAAAGGAGCATCATTATTGATGCAACTTAAAACATTTTTATTGCTTATGCAAGTAAAATATGAGTTTATATAATTAAATAATTGCATTGTTATTTTTAAGCGTAGCTAATTTAAAGGCTTACGCAATCAGTATGAAAACTGAAAATTAATCTTATTCATCACCAGCTGCTAATGCTTGTATTGCCAATGCAAGTAACCGCTAGGTTTTAATAATTATAGCTATTAATGTTAAGACTTCTCTCTAAGGTAAATTATTACTGCCTTTTCTACCGTATCGCTGCTGCGGTAACGCTTTAAAAAAAAAAAAGGTTAGCGAAGCAATTAAATTAAACGATCCCTTCCAGAGTCGAACTGAAACACCTCTAATCGACAATTAGATACTCTACCAATTAAGCTAAGGGACCTTAAATGAATTTTATTTTTCTCCACCTACTTGCATTGGCAATCCACACAGCATTTGCAGCTGTAGCTTTCGCAAGTTGCTATAAAAATTTTCTCCTAACTCCTAACTCATAACTCATAACTCCTAACGAAGTGACCTAAAAAATTTACTGCACATGTCAAACAATTGATCAAATACTCTTATAATTGTTATTGCATTAATTACTTGCATTGGCAACGCCAGCGCATTGCTTCTGCAATTGCTACCGCAAGGAGTAACTAGGGGGGGGTAGCTTAGTAAATAATTATATTTTTTTACTTAATTTAGTTATATATAATCTAATTACTTGTTGAAATGTAAATTGTGGTAAGATATATTTAGAGAAAATATATACTATTGCAAATAATACTGCAAATGAAAATAATATTTGATTAAAAAAGAAAAAAGGTATTAATTGAGGCATTTATTTTTAACAATTTTTTTCCTCTAGCAGAAGCAATTGCTTACGTTATAAATTTTTATAACCAATTAGCTTAAGCAAGAATTTTTTTTTTATCTCTCTCTTATTCTTATTAGAACTCCTTAAATTTTCCCCTTGCTTTCACCTTAGCTACTAATTTTTTTTTGCTTATGCAAGTGCTGCTATTGCATAAGCAAGTAGTTGTAGCTTACGCAACTACAAGCAATTAAAAAAAAAAAGGAAATGGTAAGAAAAAAGAGCTATCTCTCCTTTAAGTGCACTTTGCTTTATTTTGAAAAATAAGAGCATAGCTACACTTATCCTCTTATCTGCTAAATAACAAAAATAAATTATTTTTTTTTTTAACAGGTAAGGTAAATGAGATATTGAGGGTATTGCAAAAATTTAAAGCAACACTGCTTTGCATTAGGAGAAATTCTACGAGTAATCAGATTCGAACTGATGATATCTACTTGGAAGGTAGAGGTTATACCACTTAACTATACTCGTCTTACTTATTTATTCTTATAAAATTTATTTGCTACCGTTAATTACTTCTATTGCCAATGCAAGTAGTTACAACAACTTGTTTTAAATTTTAGGTTATTAACTGAAACCTATTTATTTTATATTATTAAAAAATAAAATTCTTGCTTAGCTAATAGCTAATAATTATTTGCTTGTAGTAGCTTACCGTAAGTAGTTGATAGTTTCGTAACTACAATAACTAGCAAGGGGGGGTTAAATCTTTAATTATTATCCAGCGGCACTTTCCAGTACAGCTACCTTGCTATGACTTTTGAGATGTTACTCAGAAGAGTACACTAGTATTTAAGATATAAAAATAAAAAAGGTTTTTGACTCAATTATTTAGTTATATAATAACTAAGGTAAGAGTTAAACAAAATTTTTTATTAAGTATAACTAAATAAGTAGTTTCTCTCTATCCAAGCTTCTTCCCAGCGACAGACAGTTAGTTCATCCCGAATATAAGCTTCACCGTTGCGTAATGATCAACGATTACTCGAAATTCCTCCTTCATGTTGCCGAATTTCAGACAACAATCCGTCTATATAAATCAATTAACTTTTTTTAATGATTTGCTTATTCTAACTATAAAATTATATAGATTTTGCGTCACTTTGTAAAAGTTATTATAGCACGTCGATAGCCCAGTTCATGAGGGCCATAACGACTTGTCTTAGTCCCAAATGAATTTATTTAAAATTCATAAATTGTTAAGTATAAATTAACAACAGGGATTGCGTCCGTTAGTGGAGTTAACCTAACTTTTCACAATACGGACTGACGACAGCCATGCAACACCTGTAAACGAATTTCTCTTAATTAAGAAATTACTCATTATATTTATCTCTCTTTCCTTTCTTCCTTACTTTCCACTTGTGAGAGTAAATAAGAAGTAAGAGAGAGATATAATGGATATACAAGAACTGGTAAGATTTTACGCGTACTTTCGTATTAAATAACATGCTTCACTTCGTTTGCTTCGAGACCGACTAATTTTTTTGGTTTCAGTTTTGCAACCGTACTCTCAAGGCGGAATGGTTAACGCGTTAACATCGCTATCAATTAATTTAAAAATTAATAACTACCATTCATCGTTGACAGTGAGAGGTATCTGGGTATCTAATCCTATTTCCTATTCTCACCTTCGTTCCTCAGCGTCAATCATTATTAGATAAAAAGCTTTCACCTTTAGTATTCCACTAAGTATCTAAGGATATCATCCCTACTCTTAATATTATTTGGTTTATCCTCTATATGATTCTAGTTTATATTCGTTCTATTTTTAACTTATTTTCACTTATAATGCTTACGCATTAATAGTAAGTAAAAATAAGAGCTTTTTAAATAAAAACTTTAGTAAACTGCCTACTTACCCTTTACGCCTTTTAAAGACGACTAACGTTTGCGTTTCTGGCGTTACCGAGTCTTCTGGCACCAGTAATTTAGACAACACTTATAGTAAAGTAACATCATTTTTTTCCTTTACGTTATCATAAATACCACTTTTAAATGATTTTATGATTTCAGTTAGCTAGTTCACTCTTGCGAGCATTGACTAATATTCTTGACTGCAGATTGCTTATGCAATTTGGGACTTCTCATTCCCAATGTGGCCAGAGGTTCTTTCAAACTTGACTATTGATCGTAGGCTTGGTAGGCTTTTACTCTACCAACTACCATTAAACAAAATAAATCAATTCTTATAGCGGAAAATTTCCTTTATTATAGAAAAGCTATTCTATGTTCCTAATATTTAGAAACTATCCTCTATTTGAGAGGTCTATAAGGTATCTAATTTATCATTACTCACCTGTACACCTTGTTCTTTGCTTAGTTAACTTGTTTCCAAGATTAACTTGCTATAGAACAAACGATTTGCATGTCTTAGACTACTGAAAAACGTTCAATCAGAACCAAAATTAAATTCTTACTGATAGTTTAATTAGTAATAATCCTAGCGGTAGCAAGAATTATTAAATAATTGTATTATATATGCTATTTACCTTTTTCTTCCGGCCCAGCCGGATTCTTATTATTAACTATCCAGTTAGTGGGAGTAAAAAAGCAACTAGCAATATTTATTTAGCTATTATTATATCTATTCTTATATATATTCTTTTTTTTTTTAATTGCTTTCTTTTAATTATATTTTTTTTTTTTAATAAGCATATGCAACTCATCTGCTTGCATATGCAATACGCTGGCGATAGTAATTAATGCAATAACTACTACTTGCGTTAGCTACTACTTGCGTTAGCTACTACAAGAAGCAAAACAAGGGGGGATTATTAATTTATAGCAAATCTTTTTTTTTTTAATAAGCATTGCAACTGTTAGCAATATATTCTTATTCTGCTGCACTGGCGATACTATCTGATGCCAAAGCTGAAAATTTTCTTACCAGCGTATTGCATATGCAAGACCTTTTTCTTACCTAGAAGAGAAGTAGAAGAGTCTTAGCTTAGGCTAATAGGGTAGCATTAACTAATAAATATTTTGAGCGAAAGTAATTTTAATAGTAAATGCCCCTTTTTTATTTTTTCTAGTTATTTGTGTTTTTTCTAAACTATTTACTTTTCCTTGTGATATTGCACCTTTTTCAAATTTTTTAGTTGTTATTCTAGGAATAATTGGTTCTCTCATTAATCTTCCACCAATATGAATATATAAACCAGATATAAAAACTGGAATAAATTTATTGTTATTTGTTTCTACAAATGGATTACTTGCATAAGCAAGATTAATGTCTTTAATTTTATTTTTATTATATATTTTATTTATAACACTTCTTATGTTTTTCTTTTTAATAACTAAGAAAAATAATTGAGCTAAAATATGACTTTCAGAATCAGAATGATGTAATCTTATTAATTTTAATTCAATTGGTTGAATAAAAATTGAATTTAACCATCTTACTAAAGATTTAAATTTAACTAAAAATAAACTATTTATATTAGTTATATTTAATTTAAAAAATATATCTGAGTTTTGTGAATCTTCCATTTTTCTTAATATTTCAATCACTTTATTTTTTTTTAATTTATTTATTTTTGTATTAGCTACTTGCATTGGCAATCCTTGCATTGGTAATGTACCTAATTGTGATTGTTGTGTAACATTATTTAACTTTAGCGAAAGTAAAGGGTTTTTTAATATATTAAACCAAGAAAAAATATTTGCATCAGGAATAGTAATATAATAAAATATTTCAATTATTAATTTATCTGCTTTTTGATAAAATTTAGCTTTACTTATTAAACAAAAAATTGATTTAAAATAAGATATAAATAATTTTTGCAAATCTTCAATTAAATACCAATTTCTCCCCTTGCTTACCACTCCTACTCCTACTCCTACTCCTACTCCTACTCCAACTGGTTTCCCTACGCTGTTAGCAAAATTGCTTATGCAATTAGAATAAGAATTATTATTATTAGTTGTTTTGCCAATGCAAGTAACAAGTAAGGGAGAAATACTTAAAGAATTAATTAAATTAAAATCTGAATTATAATTATAACTAGTTATTTTATTATTATTATTAGCCATAGCAATAATTAATTTGCTATTATTAGATATTGCATTAGCTACTAATCCTTTTTTACCCACTTCCTTGCTTATGTTACCCTTATTAAGATAAGGATAAGAAATATTATTAATAGGGAACTGGAGTCTTGTATTATTACTTATGTAAGTATTATTGATAGTTTTTATATTATTTTTTTTAATTATTACTGCAAACCTTCTCCCCTAATCTCCATAATCTCCATAATCTCCATAATCTCCATAATTTTTTTTTCTCATTCTTGCGTAGCAATTGCATTTTTTATCTTTCTACCGATCTTATCAAGGATTATCTTATTTGCAAAGGTTACAATCCTTGCGGAGAGGAAGCAATTATTGCTTCGCTAGAGAGGAGAGAGGGAGAGCGTTAGCAGATAGGGGGCAATAATTTAACTCTTACTATCACAATAAAACTTCTTTTACACGCTCGCTAAATCTCTCCCTCTCCTTACCTTATCTTCAGTTACTAGCAATAGTAAGTAACAGTAGCATTCACTTATTTTTTTTATAAAACTAGCGTTAGCAGGCCATTAATATGGATTGGATAATTTTATAAGTATATGTCATATAATATATCTCCCGTAATTTTTATCCTATTAAAATAAAAAAAACTTATTACTTATAAACTAATTAAATTAAAAAACTAGCTTACCGCAAGTAGTTGTTATTGCATTAGCAACTATTGCAAGTAACTAGGGGATTGGAATTAAATTGGAGAGGTATTAGTTGCTACGCTAGATAAAATAACTGTTATCTTATCTTATCTTATCTTATCTTATCTTATCATATCTTATCAAAAATGCTGCTATTGCAAATGGTGGAATGCAAGGATTGCTTATGCAATAAATTTAAAAAAGCATTGCAACCGCCAGCGCAGCAGCAATTGTAATTGCATATGTAACTATCGCTATTAACGGCCAGGAAAATGTTTTCAACAATTGAATTGAATTGAATTGAATTGAATTGAATTGAATTGATTGTTTTGTAAAATAAACTGGTAAGTAAAACTGCCCTTAAACTCGATGATGTCAACATCAATTTTAATATTAATAGTGGCGAAAGCCCTACCTTCAATACAAAAACAAATATCATCAATACATTTTACTAGAATATCTGCTATTATATTAATAATATCAGGATTATTAAGTTTAAATACTCTCTATATTCAGTCAATTGGATCCGGAATAGGTATTTATAGTGGATTATTTCAAATAACAAATATCAGTCAAACAATAGAATTATTTTTATTTACAATAGGATCAATAATATTAATTGGATGGCCTAATTTCACTAGCGAAGCAACTCAAACTAACAATAATTTACAAATAGAAAGTATAAGCTTAGGTAATCTAAATAAAGCTAAAGATTATTCAATAATAGTATTATTTAGTATATTAGGTTCTTCATTATTAATATCAAGTTTAGATTTAATATCATTTTATTTAAGTTTAGAATTACAATCTTTTGGTTTATATATATTAGCTACTTTATATAAAGATTCTGAAGCTTCTACTAATGCTGGATTAAAATATTTTTTATTAGGTGGTTTATCATCTTGTTTAATCTTATTAGGATTAGGTTTAATCTATTCAAATACAGGTTTAACAAATTTAGAATCAATATATATGTTAATATTAACAACAAATATACAATATGTAATAATTGGTACAATATTTGGTATAATTTTAATAGTAATTGGTTTATTATTTAAAATATCAGCTGCACCTTTACATAATTGGTCACCAGATGTTTATGATGAAACTCCCACAATAGTAACAATTTGGTTAACTATAGTACCTAAAATATCTTTATTAATTTTATTATTAGAAATATATTCACCATTATCAACTGATTTTATAATTGCATTGCAACCGCTAGCAATTAATTTAGATTGGCTAATTTCAATAAATAATGAAATTGATGGAGGTGCTATAATAAAAAATATCTTTTTAATTAGTTCAATATTATCTTTAATAATAGGAACAGTTGTTGGTTTAGCACAAATAAAAATAAAAAGATTATTAGCTTATAGTACTATATCACATATAGGATTTATGTTATTAGCTTTAGCTATTAATACAGAACAATCAATAGATTCTTTCTTATTTTATTTAATACAATACATAATAACTAATTTAAATATATTCTTAATATTATTAGCTATTAGTTATTATTACTTTAATAACATACAAGTATTGCCAATGCAAGGAGAAAAAGATGTAAAGTATATAACAGATTTACAAGGATTATTTTATGCTAATCCATTCTTAAGTTTAAGTTTAAGTCTTTCTTTATTCTCTATGGCAGGTATTCCACCTTTTGTAGGTTTCTTTTCAAAACAATTTGTATTATATTCAGCATTAGATTCTGGTTATTATTTTATAAGTTTATTAGGAATAATAGTAAGTGTTATAAGTGCTACTTATTATTTAAAAATAATTAAAATATTACATAGCCAAAAAGAAGGATTGAATATGCAAGTTATTAATACAAATAAAGTGCAAGGATTGCCAATGCAAGGAGAAAATAATTTAAGTCAATTCCATAGTTTAATAATATCTATATTAAGTTTATTTATATTATTATTTATATTAAAACCAACATTAATCTTAAATAGTACTCAAGTACTTTCACTTACTTTATTTAAATTATAAATGAATAATTTATTTTTTTTAATTATTTTTATTCCTATTTTAGCTTTTATTTTATTAGGTGTTAATATTTTATTAGCTGTTCATAGACCAGATGAAGCTAAAGTTTCTGCTTATGAATGTGGATTTTTAGCTTTACCTGATCAAACAAGATCTACTTTCCAAATTCATTTTATGATTGTTGCTTTATTATTTTTAATTTTTGATTTAGAGTTAGTTCTTCTTTTCCCTTTAGCTGTTACTCTTTATCAAGTTTCTTCATTTGGATTTACTATTGGAATTATTTTCTTTATAGTTTTAACAATTGGATTTATACTTGAAATTGGATCTGGGGCTATAGGATTAAAAAATTTTATTAATAGCAGTAACCAAAAGTAACAAGCAACTTAAATTTATTAATTAACCCCCCTTGCATATGCAATAGTTAGGAGGAGAGTTGCTTCGCTAGATAAGGATAAGGATAAGGATAAGGATAAGATAAATTTTTATTTTTTTTATTTTTTTATTTTTTATTTTATTTTATTGTACTTGATTCTTAAGGTTAAGGAAAATATGATGCTACCGCTAGTAGTTGTTGCGAAGCAAGGGCAAGGAGAAAAAAATATCAAAAAATGCATAATTGTTGCCTATCGAAGCAATTGAAAAAAATATAAAAGTATCGATGTCAATTATTAAAGGTAACATCAAAAATTAATTATTTTAAATAAAAAGTATTTAAAGGGATTATTAAGGAAAACTAAGGCAAATTTATAAAAAAGGAGGTAATTTACCAAAAGCTTATCTTTTTAATTCTTAATAAGCTTGTCAAGAATTGCTCTTGCAATAATTATTAAGCGGTAAAAATAAAAAGAAAATATTTATATTAATTATAAATACTTTAATAAGCAATCCTAAGGGAAACCTTACTTACGTTAATTTTAAGTTACCGTAAGAATTATAAAAACTTCCTGAAGTAAAACATTTTATTAAGGAAAGGAAAGGAAATCAACCGAGACTCCGAAAGTAATGGTGAGTGAAATCGGATTAGCCTAGCACAGCAATTTCAATATTTTAAATTAATAATAACTTTTTTAAGCTATTACTTGGTTTAAATAAAGTTAAAAAGCGATAGCTTATTTTTCTTATTGCATTAGCAATAATTTAAGAAAGTTATCGTTCTAAAAATAGGTTATAAGTCCTAATGAAATATAATTGCTGCGCAAAATAATTATTAGCATAAGCTATTTAAAAAAAAATACGATGAGAGATAACTTGTCGGAATATAGGGGAACCATCCTCTAAGGCTAAGTATTATAAATTTAGCGATAGTGAAAAAGTACTGTAAAGGAAAAGTTTTGAAAAGCATGTAGTATACATTTTTTTTTATCTATTGCTTGCTTTGCATTAGCAAGCAAAGCAATTAGTTAAAAAATATGGTGAAATAGATCTTGAATTAGTAATTCTATAAGCAGTCGGAATTCTTATTATAAAATTAAAGAATAACGGCGTACCTTTTGCATAATGGGTCAGCAAGTTAATAGAAGTAGCAAGGTTAAAAGCCTAAGCGAAAGCGACTATACTTTAAAAAGTACTGGATAAGTTACTTCTATTAGACCCGAAGCCAGGTGATCTTACCAAGATCAGATTATAATAGATCGAACGGGTGAATGTTGCATAATTCTCCGATGAATTTTGGTAAGAGGTGAAATGCCAATCTAACCTGGTGCTAGCTGGTTTTCTACCGAAACATATTTAAGTATGATGTCTATTTGATAAGATTTATGGAGGTACAGCAAGACAATTCCCAACAACTGTTATTTATTTTAAAATAATAGGCGTTTAGGTTGCGGGGATCTAGCAAATCTTACCTTTGGAAACGAATCTCGGAATTACATAAATTGATAGTAGATATTCAGACTATTCATGCTAAGTTGAATAGTCAAGACGGAAACAGCCGAGAACACTAATCAAGGTCCCTAATGATTGTTAAGTGAAATTAAGGACGTAGCAATATCAAATACAGCTGTGAAGTGAGCCTGGCAGTCGCTACTTATAATGAACGTATGTAACAACGCAACAGCAGTATAAAGATAGTAGCGCCGAAAATTTAACGGGTCTAAAACAATCAACCGATATTGTGTTGATTAAAACTTACTATTTTTACCTTTGCCCGCAGCCTAGCTTTGGGCAAGGCAAGGGGTAAGTTTTAATTTAGGTAGTAGAACATTCAGTTTAACTGTTGAAAAAATAGTGTTTCATTATTTATTAGGTAACTGAAGAGAGAATGCTGACATGAGTAACGTAAAAAATTCCTAAAATGGAATTCGCCGAATACGAAAGGGTTGCATAAGAAAGGTTAATCCTCTTAGTGTGAATGCGGTCTCTAAGGGAAAATAGCAATAGCTATAACTGATGAGTATATTATAGAAAATTATTTAATTAATTTTAAATAATCAGGAAATTAATATAATTTCTACCGTACCCTAAACCGACACAGGTTCGTAAGTAGAGTATACTAAGGCGTAGAGCTAAAAGTTGTTAAGGAACTCGGCAAATTCACCTCATAAGTTTAACGATAAGAGGTACCTTATTTTTTTTAAAGAATAAGGTGGCACAGAATCGGAGGCCACGACTGTTTACTAAAAACACAACACAGTGCAATCATTAATGTGATAGTATACTGTGTGAAATTTGCCCAATGCCATTAATATAAGAACAATCATGGGATATTAAACTGTGATTTATCGAAAATCTGGTTAATAGCGGTCTTAACTATGAGGATCCTAAGGTAGCAAAATCAATTGGCCATTAAATGTGGTCGAGTATCAATAATGTAACGATGGTCTCACTGTCTCTACAACTTGCTCAGTGAAATTGAATTACGCGTGCAGATGCGCGTTACCACCAGGGGGACGGGAAGACCCTATGCAGCTTTACTGTAATTAGTTATCATATGAATCTAGAACAACTTAAATTAATAGTGAATAGGGATATCGAAAGATAAATAGTGGAAACCTTAGAATCTAAGTTGGGTTTATGTTCACCTAAAATAATAGGGAGAGTTGACTAATTGGCAGTTTGACTGGGGCGGTCGTCTTTAAAAAAGTAGCAAAGTACATCCAAATTTTTATAAAAAACTAATTTCATAACAGGAGAAAATTTTTATTTTATTCGCAGAAGGTATAGCTAGAAATTGAATGGAAATCAATCAATCAGTGAAGGATTGCGCAGTGTTCAATGGCGATAAGCATGCTTAACTGAAAGACTCAAAAGTCAAACAGATACGTAAGTAGGGCATAGTGACCCCTCGCTTTAGTATGGGATAGACGGGGATCAATTAATAAAAGTTACGCTAGGGATAACAGGCTGATAGCCGACGAGAGTACACATTGTCTCGGCTGTTTGGCACCTTAAATATATTTAAATTTATAATATCGGGGATTTAAGATAGTAATATCTTATTAGAAATTGGCTATATGCTGGAACCTCCTTAGAGCTTTAAGTACTTAAATTTAAAAAGAAAGTTAAAATCTTAAAGATTGGACAATCAGCAGGGAAGTTATATAAAATAGGTTATAGCGACTGTTTTAAATTTATATAATCCCTCAACGACTACACGCCAACATCCAGTGCTTCATAAATTGTATTCTTTATGCTGGATGAAGATATAGTCTAAACTTAATTGAAAGATTAAGAGTTATGCGATGTCGACTCATCCTATCCTCCGGGGGAAGAAGCTTGGAAGGGTTCGGCTGTTCGCCGATTAAAAGGGTACGTGAGTTGGGTTTAATACGACGTGAGTCAGTATGGTCCCTATCTTCTGGTGGAAAATTTAGTAAATGGGGACAGACCTTCTAGTACGAAAGGACCAATAGGCTGTGTTTCTATAGTGTACCAATTGTTTCTAATATTTAATTAAAAATATGAATGCATAGTTGGGTAGCCACAAACATAATAGATAAGTGCTGAATGTCTATAAAGCAAGAATCTACTCCCTTGATACTAATAAAATTAAGAAATAGACTATTTCTCTAATAGGTTGCAAATGTTTATACTGTAAAGTATCTTAGTTTAGCAATACTAATTTATAAAAAAACTAGATGTTTATTATTGACTTGCATAAACAATTATTTTTCTTAAGTTAATTAATATAAATGGGTTTCACATTTAATATTTATATCTACTGCTGCTGCGCTGGCGAAGCAACTAATTTACTTATTCATTTTTTTTATTAATTAATTTGTAGATATAATTATATTTCTTTTTTTTTTTTTAAAAAAAATTTAGTATACTAATTGCTTATGCAAGTGTGTTGTAGTTGTAGCTTACGCAACTACAACTATTACAACTTTATTTAATTTGATTTAAAAAGTAGAGAGTTGTATTGCCAATGCAAGTAGAAAGGGGGGGGGCTATAGCATAGTTACTTGCATTACTACCGCTAGCAAATAAAAAGATTTAACTATTTTAACTAAATAAGTTTAAAAAAGGGGTAGAATAGATCTGCTATGCTGATCTAACTAATAATACTAAATATATCTACATCCATATAGCTTATAATGAATATTGATTCAATAATTGCAATTAAAGCGATAATTCCTACATTATAAATTAAATAATAATTAGAGAACTTTCTTCTCAGCTTAATTATTTTAGCTAATTTAGGAAATCTAACTTCAATATCATATTTATTAAGTAAATAATCACCAAAAAAAATAAATATTATAGAAGTTAAACATGATAATATAATACCCTTAAATATTAAGAAGCTTAATCCTATTTGTTGTAATACGTTTAAACCTTTAAACCAGTCTACATCTAATATACTAGATTTATTAATATTATCCTCTAACTCTGACTCTAATAGATTAGATTCAACTAATCTCTTTTTAAAATCTTCTAATTCTTTGGACTCTCTTAATTTTTGAAGTATTTCTGGGTTATTAATTGCTTTCATTAGGTCTGATTGGTGAGTCTTGTCAAATGATTGTAAATTTGTAATAACTTTAGTAAGCTGACTATTTATTTCATCAAACTCCTTATTATCATTTTCTTTTTCTTTGATAATATTTCCTAGAGTTTCAAATTTACCAGATTCAACTAAAAATTTTAAATTCTTGAATTTTTCTTGCATATGCAATTCTTTAATTTTAGCTATTTGAACTTTTAAAGATAGGTCTTTCAAACTCCCATATAAATCTGAAACTTGTTGATTATAAGAATCATTTAATCCTTTATTAATATCTTTTTTTTTTTTAATTTCAGCACTTAATAGGTCAGATATACTAGTTAGTTTCTCAACAGTATTTTGAGATCTATTCAATTCATATTGACTGTCATTAGTTTTCTTTCCATCTATTAATAACTTTAAATTATAAGTACTGATGATAAGTAAAGTTATATCCTTAAATTTTTTAAAATCAAGACCTGATTTCATATGATCTGAATCCCTATCAAATTTATCATTAATTAAAATTCAAACAAAAACTAAAAATAAAAAAAAAATAAATGCTAATTTAAAATAAAATATTAGATTATATTGCAATAATTGCAATAAAATAGTTTTTAATGCCATTTGTATATATTTTTTTTTTTTAAATATAGTTCCCCTATCGATTCACTCATAATTAAATTATTTAGCAAAAAAAAAGATTATATAATTCTAATTCTTTTGCCTTTCTTTCATAGCAAGGCAAGTAAAGTAAAGTAAAGTAAAGTAAAGTAAAGTAAAGTAAAGTAAAGTAAAGAATTATACTCTCACTCTCAAGAGGCTATTATTCAATTCTTACTATCACAATAATTCTTCTTTTATTTAATTAATTAATTTTATCTGCTAATTAATTAATAAGTATTTAGCATAACTTCCTATACAAATTCCTTCATCATAAATTAATTCTCTCTCTAGCGAAGCAACTCTATTGCCAATGCAAGTATTGACAATGCAAGTAGCTAACCCAACTCATCTCTAGACCAGACCTTATTATCAAAAGATAAGTTTTGATAATAGTAGTTGTAGCTTACGCAACTACAACAATTACAATTACAATTACAATTACAATTAATGATACGTAGCATTGACTATAAAAATATAAAAAATAATTTAATTATGTATTAAAAGATTAGATTAGATTAGAATTAAAAAAGAGTTGCTTCGCTAGAGAGGGGGGGGGGGATAATAACTTAAATAAATACTTGTTTATGTTTATTATTTATAAAAAAAACATGTAAATATTCCCTAATATTGTTGCAGATATAAATAAGAAGTGCATAGTTAAGTGAAATTTAATGAATTTTTTATTAATACTATTTCTTAATTTAAGTAATTTTAGAATTCTTGGATAATTATTCAAAAATTCAATTTTATTAATAATATTTTCACTCAACATGATAGATAATACAGTTAAAAAGGATGATAAAGTAATACTTCCTGTTACTATATTAAAAACACATACTATTTTATCTGGGCCTAATTCACTTAAAAATTCTAAATACTTATCATAGAATTCCCCAATAAATGTTATTGATTCTTTAGTCATATTATTTAGTTTGTTTATACATTCCTTTAACTTTTCCATGCTTTTAAATAATTGAATAAAATTATCTACAAATATAATCACTATACTTTCTATTTAAAGGAATCCTCAACATTAAATAGTAAATTATTAAGAATAGCAATAGATAACTTCTGGAATAATAGAGTTGGGAGCCTAATATGTCCCTATGGAGAAAAAATATTTTATATAGGAATATTAACAAGGATAGTTACATCAACAGGATTAATTAAAACACTAGGTAAGAAGAAATATATAAATCTATCAGATAAAGATAAAAAAATATTATTTAATTACTTAGATAATCAGTTATCAATTAAAATATCAGGATACAATGATACTTACATAGATGAAATAATATTTAGTTATTGTGTATTTGATGGTAAAATAGATGTAGATTATGATAATTTCATAGATGATGAAAATAAAATAATTCATCAAAATTATAGTCACTATAAAATACCTATTGTGCATCCATTTGATAGTTTAAATAAATTTGGAAACATATTTGCTATAAATGAAAATGATGATGGTACAATTACTACATTTATACAAAATGATACTAATAATATTTTTATTGTTAAAACTAATACAGATTCATTTGGAGAAAGAACAAATTCAGTTAAAATGTTAAGAAAAGGTCAAGAAGTGTTAGAGTTCATAGATTCATCAAAAAGTGAAAATGGACAATTCGTAAGATCTATAGGAAGTAGATTATATCACTATGAAAATAACGGAACGTTTATTGCAATGACACAAGCTAAAATGAACTATAAAACTATAGATGTTCAGAAAGAAGATAACGAAATAGATAACTTTGCAACAGGTGATATTGAAACTTATAATAGTGGCGATTCTAATAATACCTTAATACCTTATTTAATAGCATTTAGATTAGAATTAGCTAATTATTCATATTATTTAACTGAATTTAAATCTCCTATTCAAATGTTTAAACATGCATTTAATGATTTATTTGATATAGCAGAAAGAAATTTTGGAAGAGGAAAGGGAAGAAACTTATATGTTTATTTTCATAATTTAGCTAATTTTGATGCTGTATTTATATTAAAAGCTCTAGCTGAATTAAATTTAGAAATAGATAATAATATGGATACAGTATTTAATAATGGTAGATTGATCTTTATTAAAATTAAAAAGAAAATTTATTATGAGGATGAGGAAGGAAATACTAGAAGAGCAACAATTTCATTAACATTTTATGATTCATATCAAGTATTACCTTTATCCTTAAGAAAATTAGCTCAATTTTTTAATGGGGAGGATCAACAAAAATATTACTTTGATTTCAATAAAGTAAATAAGGATACCCTAATTAAATATAAAGATGAAGCAACTATATATTGTAAACAAGATTGTATAGCTTTATATGATGTAATAAAGAAATTTAAGAAACTAGTATATGAGCATTTTAAGGTGAATATACTATTATATCCTACAATTTCATCTATAGCCTTTGCTGTATTTAGAGTTAAATTTAATAAGAAAAAATTAATTCCAATGATAGGTGGAGATATGTATAGACATATTAAGAAAGCATATACAGGTGGATCTACAGATATGTTTGTTCCTTTATTCTATAATAAAAAATATAAAGATGCTTTCTTAAAGTTTAATAAAGATAGAATTAATTTTATGAAATCAGTAGAAGGATTTATACCTACACTTACTGAATGTAAATCTAATAATATTTTTGGATATGATGTAAATTCACTTTATCCAGCAATAATGAGAGATGTTAAATTACCATGTGGGGCTATCACTTATTTTGAAGGGGATATTAGGAAATTAAAACCTAAAGCAGTTGGTTTCTTCCATTGTAAAGTAACAGCTCCTAAATGGTTAAAACATCCTATTATTCAAATTCATCATGATAAGAGAACTATTTCACCTTTAGGAAATTTTGAAGGTATGTTCTATAGTAGTGAAATCGATAACGCAATAAAATATGGATATAAATTTAAGATTGAGTGGGGATATATTTTCTCTAAGCAAGAATATATATTCAGAGATTTTGTTGATACCCTATATAATCTAAGAAAATCATATGAGAAATCACATCCTATGAATCTTATCACTAAATTAATAATGAATTCATTATATGGTAGATTAGGAATGGATGATGATTTCTCAACTATAAAAATACTTAATTCAAATCAAAATCTAAGTTTAAATTATGACGCATCTAATAAAAAGAATAAAATTGATATATACGATGAAATACCCTTTACATTGGAAAATGGTGAAGAATTATTTTTAGTTAGTTATAAACATACTGATAATTATAAAAACATAGATGTAAATGTTAAGGTTCATAATACTTGTATCGCTTTAGCAGCTTCAATCACTGCTGAATCAAGGAAATTTATGTCAGTTCTTAAAAATATAGATGATATAACTATTTTTTATACAGATACCGATTCTTTCTTTATAAATTTATCCCCCTCAGAGTTAAATAAAGTTATGAATGGTATTGTTGATAATAAAGAATTAGGTAAGTTAAAGTTAGAATATGTAATAGAGAAAGCTGCTTTTTTAGCACCTAAATGTTATTATTTAGTGTTAGAAAATGGTGAGGAGGTAATAAAAATTAAAGGTGTTAAAAAAGAAGCCATTTTAAAGACTAAAGAAATGGGTATATTAAACTTTGAAAGTTTTAAAAAATTACTGAATAAGGATGGAAGAATGGTACTAAGTCAGGAAAAATGGTTTAAAAGCTATTTAGAAGGAAAAATAAGTATCCTAGATTCCGTGTATGAAATAAAACAGACTGATAATAAGAGAGATTTAATCTATGAAAATGATATTTGTGTTGGAAGTAATGGTAAATATTTATAATTTATCTGACCTACTCAACCCCCCTTCTTATATTAGGGAATATTTACATGTTCTTTTTATAAATAATAAACATAAACAAGTATTTATTTAAGTTAAAGAATAAATTTATGTAAAAATAAGTCTAAATACTAGCGGATTAAGCAATAAATTGACTTAAATAAACAATTTTGTTTAGACAAAATTGCATAAATTTATATAATCATGCCTAATCAAAGATTAGTTATGCATATATACTACTATTAGGAATGGATGATGATTTCTCAACTATAAAAATACAAAACAAGACACAAATACTGGAGATAAATACTTGTAGTTGTTGTAGTTGCTTACGCTACTTCTTACTTATGCAATAGCAAGAAGAAGAAGAAGAAGAAAATATAGGGGGGGGGGTAATGAAGCTAAATAAAAGATTAACTATTTGTTAGTACCTTCGCCTGGTAAAATAACTATTTTTTATTAATATCGTTATACACCCAAATAAGTTCATCTAGGTGATCTTTAACCATGACTAATAGATATATATCCATTATTTTAATTAATAAAAAAAGAATTAAAAAAAATAGCATTATAATTAAATCAATTCTTTCACTATTAACAAATAAAAAATTAATTATTTTGTTTAATTTTTCATATTTTGCTAAGCTAGGGTAAGATTTTATTTTGCTTGCTATTTTTTTTTTAAATAATAGGTTAAATGCAAAGTACATTATTATAATTATTAAAAATAAATCCAACCAACCAGACACTATTAACAAATCTATTATATTTAATAATGGATTATCAGACAATTCACCTTGTTCTAATGGTGATAAAGCTGTCATATCGTCCCCACTTCCACTAGATTTATCATGTTTAGTTATATTTTCATTATGAAGTTTATTCATTGCTTCGTGGTGTCTTTGAGCACCTTTTCTTATTTCTTGCGAAAGAGTAAGCCCTAATTGTCCACCAAGAAATGCTACACTACTTCCTGCAGTTGTTGCAATAACTCTACTTGAAAGCGGCATACCCTTAATATTAGCCATTATAGCTTTAGCCACATACCCTGAAGCAGTCGCCACACCAGCATTAGCCCCTGCTCTAGAGACATACTCCTTTATTTCATTCTTGTTATTTTCAATTAGTTCCGAACCAATTTTCAATAATTTATTACTTGCATTGGCAATACTTTCATTTTTAGCATTTTGGGGATTTGGTGGCGTAGGTTGTGTAGATTGAGTAATTATATCTTTGCTTTTAATTATAGACAAATCTTCATTACCAGTCGAATCACAATGAATTACATTATCCAAGAAAGTAAAATTAATAAGATAACCAATTATTCCTATAATCAATATTATAGTGAAATAAAAGAGATATCTTTTCAAAATTCCAATAAAAAAACTGTCTGAATCCTTAATTATATAATATTCGCTGAATAAAACTATTATAATTATTAATAAATAATATATAAAATCAGTTATATTAATACTGGCTTTGCTTGCAAGATAAAGATAAAATACATTATACCTAGATAAAAGATATAAATGGCAATTCTATTACTTGAAAGCATTAAAATATTATTATCTATTGTTAATTTTCAGCATTGGCAGCTAGTAAAATAATTTGCTAATGACCTAATATGGTTTTTAATTGTATTTTTCATGTTCTATAAATTATACGTTATGGTAGCTACATGCATATGCAGTTCTTAATCATTTTCCAGCACATTGCTTTATTTTGCAAGTACTTATAATCTTATATGACTATATAAGAAGTTCATAAGGCTATCATCAATTCTTACTATCACAATAAGTCTACTTTTATATTAATAATTAAAAAAAAAGTTATTTGTTTTTTTTTTTAAATTATTAATAATAGCAGCTAGTTAGTTAAGTTGCTAATACAAATAAAAGTATGACAATTAAAATAAAAAGTGACTTAAATTCGGAAAAGATAAGAGAGAAAAAGATTAAAAACAAATAAAATAAATTTAATTTGTTTTGGGTTCTTTTTGTTGCTATTGCTACTTGAATAGAATAAGAATATTAAGTTAAGTTTTTAATTAAAAAAACTTTATAACTAAATAACAAGGTCAGCGCAACAGAAAAGTAACAAATAAAAAAATAATTTTTTAGAAATGAATTGGATAAATTCTACGAATGCTAAAGAAATTGGTACTTTATATTTAATATTTTCAGTATTTTCAGGTATGATAGGGACTGCTTTTTCAGTTTTAATTAGATTAGAATTATCAAGTCCAGGAGTACAATTTTTACAAGGGGATCATCAATTATTTAATGTAATTGTTTCAGCTCATGCTTTTGTAATGATTTTCTTTATGGTAATGCCAGGTTTAGTAGGTGGATTTGGAAATTATTTTTTACCAATACACTGTGGAAGTCCAGATATGGCTTTTCCAAGATTAAATAATATTTCATTTTGGTTATTGCCACCTTCTTTAATCTTATTATTATTAAGTTCATTAGTTGAAAATGGTGCAGGTACAGGATGGACAGTATATCCACCATTAGCTGGAATACAATCACATTCAGGAGGAGCTGTAGATTTAGCTATTTTTAGTTTACATTTAGCTGGAGTATCTTCATTATTAGGAGCTATAAATTTCATAAGTACAACATTAAATATGAGAACAAATGGAATGTCATTACATAAATTACCTTTATTTGTATGGGCTATATTTATTACAGCTATATTATTATTATTATCATTACCTGTATTAGCTGGAGCTATTACTATGTTATTAACTGATAGAAACTTTAATACTAGTTTCTATGATCCAGCTGGAGGAGGAGATCCAATATTATATCAACATTTATTCTGGTTCTTTGGTCATCCTGAGGTATATATTTTAATTATACCTGGATTTGGAATAGTAAGTCATATAGTATCAACATTTTCAGGTAAACCAGTATTTGGTTATATTGGTATGGTATATGCTATGTTCTCTATTGGTATTTTAGGTTTCTTAGTTTGGTCTCATCATATGTTTGCAGTGGGATTAGATGTAGATACTAGAGCTTATTTTACTGCAGCTACAATGGTAATTGCTGTACCTACAGGTATTAAAATCTTTTCTTGGTTAGCTACATTATATGGAGGTAGTTTAAGATTTAGTACTCCTTTATTATTTGTATTAGGATTCTTAGCTTTATTCACAGTAGGTGGATTAACTGGAGTAGTATTATCTAATGCATCATTAGATGTTGCTTTCCATGATACTTACTATGTAGTTGCTCACTTCCATTATGTGTTATCTATGGGTGCTGTATTTGCATTATTTGCAGGATTTTATTATTGGACACCAAAAATAGTAGGAAGAACATTTAATGATTTACTAGGTAAAATCCATTTCTGGACTTTATTTATTGGAGTTAATTTAACTTTCTTCCCTCAACACTTCTTAGGATTAGCTGGAATGCCTAGAAGAATACCAGATTATCCTGATGCATTTAGTGGATGGAATGCTATATCTAGTTTCGGTTCATTAATATCAGTAGTAGCTACTGTATTATTCGGATATATTATTTATGATATATTCGCTAACCAACCAAATTCTTCAAATAATCCTTGGGCTGTAGTTCCTTACTTTACAAGCTTAAATGAATTTAAAAATAATGAAAAAGGTGTAAATACAATTGAATGGACATTAGCTAGCCCTATCCCATTCCATGCATTTAAAATGTTACCTATACAATCTTAAATTCATTTGCTGCTCAACCCCCCTAGCTTTCAATAAAAATAAATAAATAAAAATAAATAAAAATAAATAAATAAAAATAAATAAAAATAAATAAAAATAAATAAATATAAATAAATATAAATAAATATAAATAAAAATAAATAAAAATAAATAAAAATAAATAAAAATAAATAAAAATAAATAAATATAAATAATTTTTTTTTTTAATTCATAATCATAATAAGCTAAAAATTTATTGTATAATAGTTGCTTCGCTAGATATAAATTTACTTTTTGACTAGACTAGAAATAAGGGGAGAAATAATATCCACCTAATCTTTATTATTTCCGATTTACTATATCTAGCATAAATAGGTTTTATCTCTAATAATTAATAAATTGTAATTGCATATGCAACCATGAGTCATTGAAAAGGTTACAACTACTTGCGGTAAGCTACAATTATCTAATTGCATTAGCTAGGGGGGGGGGGGTTTAAGATATTATATATAATAATGATGAAACTGATAAGTGTAAACAATCTAATATTACATTAGGTATAATACCTAATAATACTGTTGGTATTAATAAAGCTATTAATAAATAATATTCTCTTCTATTAATATCTTTAACTATTTTTACCATATGAGGAGAGTAATTTCCATAAGATAATCTATTATAAAGGAATATTGAATATATTGCAGAGAATATTATACCTGTAGCACCTAAAGCTGCTATAATAGGATTAACTTGCCAAATTCCTAATAATGAAAGTTGTTCCCCTAAGAAATTTAATGATAAAGGTATCCCTGTATTAGCTAATGTAAAAATAAAGAATAAAATAGTAAATACAGGCATATAAGTTACTAAACCTCTTATGTATTTAATAACTCTTGTACCTGTTCTTTCATAAATAATACCACCTACACATATAAATAAAGCTGGACTTACAAATCCATGAGCAATAGCTAATAAAATAGCACCTTCAATTCCTTGTATTGTATTAGAAAATAAACCTAAAACTACTACAGCCATATGACATACACTACTATATGCAATTAATCTTTTAGTATCTTGTTGAATAATAGTAGAGAAACTAGCATAAATTAAAGATATAATAGCAATACTTTGTACTAAAGGACTAAAATAATGAGTTGCATCTGGTAATATTTGTATTAAAACTCTTAAATAACCATATGTTGCTAATTTTAATATTGTTGCTGCTAATAATATAGATCCTGCTAAAGGTGAATCACTATGAGCTTTAGGTAACCAAATAATAAATGGATATAAAGGAGTTTTAACTGCAAAAGCTATAAAAAATCCTAACCATAATAATTTTTGACTTGATAAACTAATTTCATATTCTGGAAGAGATATTAATTGAAAATCTGTAGATCCTATATAACTATAAATCATTAATATACTTAATAACATAGGTAAACTTCCTGCTAAAGTATATAAAAATAATAAAAAAGCAGATCTAAATCTATCAAATCCATGTCCAAAAATAATTATAATAACAAATAAAATAGGTAAAACACTTTCAAAAAAAATATAAAATAATAATAAATCTAATGATACAAAAGCACATATTTGTAAACTTTCTAAGATTAAGAAAGAGATTAAAAATAATTTTAATTTATTCCCAGTTGTTGTTTTTTCACCATCATTTGTTATAAAACTTAAATTATAATTTGATAATATCGCAATTGGACTTATAAATGTCGTTAATAATACAAAATATAATGATATTCCATCTATTCCAAAATTTAAATGACAAAATTGTAAATAAGGACTATTAAATTCTGATACAAATTGATATTGTGTTGTATTTGAATCAAAATTATACCAAATAAATAAAGAAATGAAAAAATTAATTAAAGAAGTTATCAATGCTATTTTTTTCATCTCATTTTCACTTTTTAGGGTATTATCCATAGGTAATAAAATTAATGAACCAATTATAGGAATTAATATTAAGGATGTTATCATTTTCTTGTGGCTTTGTGAATTTATCTATTCTCCTTACTTGCTTCACTAGCTTCACTAGCTTCGCAAGGGAGAAAAAAAAAATTTTTTTTAACGATAGCAATTACTGCATACGCTTTATTTTTTTTAATCTACTTTTCCTTAGTTGCTAATTTTTTTTTGCTATTGCATAAGCAAGTAGTTACCAAAGGTTACAACTATTGCATATGCAATTGCTACCGCAAGGAAAAAATTTTTGGAATCATAGCAAGCAATAGCTTTAAAATTTTCAGCATTTTCTTACCACTTATTACTCCTGCTGCTGTGCTGGTAATAATAAGTAACAATTGCTTTCTTTAATTTTTTCTCTTACTAGTTGCGTAAACTACAACTCTAGCGTAGCAATTAATGGTATGAATAAGAGAAAAAAGTAAGTAAGTAATACGCTTGTATACGCTTGTATACGCTTGTATACGCTTGTATAGCAATTGCTACGCAAGTAAATAATTTTTAAACAATAATATTTATTATAAATAACTGTTGCATGCTTTTGGGCTTATAGGGTTTATACTATCACTTAATTTACTTAATAAGCATTTGCAAGTAACTTTTCAGTTGTTTGTAGCTTCGCAACAATTACAATTACTAGCATAAGATATTAGGGGGGGGTAGTGTAAGGTAATGTATGCTACGCTGGTAATAAAAATAATTAAAAGCTATAATTAAGTATTTCCCCAGAAATAAACAGCTACAAATAAGAATAACCAAACAACATCAACAAAGTGCCAGTAAAGAATACTTGATTCAAATCCATTGTGGTGTTTATTTGTTAATTGATAGTTAATTATTCTTATAAAAGCTACTGCTATAAATATAGTTCCAATTATAACATGGAAACCATGTAAACCAGTTGAAGCATAAAAAGCTGATCCATATACACCATCTGCTATAGTAAATCCAGCAACAGAATATTCATAATATTGTAAAGCAGTAAAGATTAAAGCTAATATTATAGATATTAATACTCCATCTATTGCTCCTTTTCTATTACCAGCAATTAAAGCATGATGACCATAAGTAATAAATGCTCCACTTGATAATAATAAGAAAGTATTTAATAAAGGTATTGCAAAAGGATCTAAAGGTGTAATACCTATTGGAGGCCAAACACCTCCTATTTCAATAGCAGGAGATAAACTAGAATGGAAGAAAGCCCAGAAAACAGATAAGAAAGCAAATGCTTCACTTACAATGAATAAAATTAATCCTATCATTATTCCATTTTTTACTTCTTTTGTATGGTGTCCTAAATATGTTGCTTCTATTACAACATCTTTAAACCATAATGTCATAGAATAAACTGTTAATATGAATCCTAGACTTAAAACATATCCTCCATAACTATATCCATGCATATATAAAACTCCACCTATTGTTAAATTTAATAAAGAAAAAGCAGTTAAAATAGGCCAAGGAGAAGGATCTACTAAATGAAAAGGAAAATGTTGGAATTTTGCTATATTATTTGTCATTTTCTCTCTATAAATAATTATCTTGCCTTGCGCTGCCTAGCGCAATTGTATTTTCTTGCATAAGCAATTGATTTGTTGCTAACTTTAACTCCTCTCCTCTAGTTGCATTGGCAACAGATATTAGTTAAAACCTTGCATATGCAAGTAAGGAGTTGAAGATGCAACTAATTATTTGTAAATTAAATAAAATTATCATCAAGACTTACTTACTTGCGTAAGCAATACATAATACTTGTATTGCCAATACAATTGATTTTGCATTAGCAATTTAAAATTTTATAATGTTAATTAATTATACTTGATCGCAGTCATAAATACTTTTTTTTCCAAAAGCTAAGTAGCAGTTGATTATTAAGTTAAGTAATATATACTTATATTTATTAGGTGAAATATATTAGTAGCTGCTGCTAGTTACTAATTAGGATTTTAACCTTTGGTTAGCAAAACAACTAGTTTTAAATTGCATATTGCCAATGCAAGGATTAATATATTGAAACCCTTTTATTTTTATTATTAACTACTACTTGCTAAACTACTACTTGCTTATGCAATAGTTTTTTTTTTATTTTTTTAAATAAAATATAGTTGCTTCGCTAGTGTTTATCTCTCCCTTGCATATGCAACCCTTAGGAGGGGATATCAACTATCCCTTTAACTAATTATTAAGTATATCTATAAGCACACTTATGTTCTCTCCTCTCTCTTCTCTAGTTGTAGTAGCATAAGCTACTTGCATTGGCAATACAACTCATCTATTGCTATTATAAATTAAGCAAGAGGGATTGTTATTTTGCTTTATTTAATCAAATTGCTACAGCGTAGCAGACCTTTGGTAAGTAAAACAATACAACTGATTAATAGAATTTATCATAGGATATAATATAGGAGTTACTTTCTTATCAATTATTTGCTTTAAAATAAGCAATACTTGAATATTTTCTATAATTAATTTTCCACTTGCTTAAGCAAGTTATATTATATATTACAATTATTTTATTTCCAGTGGACTTTTCAACATTTTTCCAGGTATTACTTGCATTGGCAACACTAGTAGTTTAGTTACTTATGCTATTGCTACCGCAAGGATTGCTTATGCAAGAGAAAAATACCAGTTTTAGATATCTTAATTATATTAATTGAGCCGAAAAAAGGAATCGAACCTTTTTTTTACCGCTATGAATGGTATGTTTTAACCATTTAAACTATTTCAGCTTAATTGGAAAAGGATTGTAACCTTTGATTACTAGCAAGTTACTTGCATAAGCAACTAATTTTTTTGATTGCATTAATTTCTTGCATTGGCAACGCCAGCGCATTGCTTATGCAATTGCTACCGCAAGGAGAGGAGTATTGCAAAAAAAAAAAAAAATAATTAAGCAACAGCAGCGTATTGCCAATGCAAGTATTTTCATGGAAACACCTGGATTCGAACCAGAAACTTTCTCATTAAAAGTGAGACACTCAACCACTCGAGTTCTGCTTCCTAATAATTTATCTGCTGTAACGCTCTTATTAATTAATTACCTTTCTTACATAAGCAATTAAAAATAACTGTTATTGCATTAGCAACAATTACCAGCGCATTGCTAATGCAAGCAGGAGTTACTGAAAAGGTTACAAAACAATTGTATAGCATAAGCAAGTAGTGATTTAGCGCAGTTACTTATATTAACAGCAACTAGAGTTGTAGTAGCGTAAGCTACTTGCATTGGCAATAGAGTTGCTTCGCTAGAGAAAATTTTCCCTTAATTTTTTATAACAATCCTTGCTATTACATAAGCAAATAGTAGTAACTTGCAATCGCCAGCGCAGCAGCAGGAGTAACTATAATCAAAGGCAACAATTATTTAAAAAGGAGGATTGCAAATGCAATTGCTACGCAAGAAAAAAAAAAATTGTAACTAGCGATAGCAAGTTACTAGGGGGTACACTATCTTTGAAACAAATTACGAACAAAGAGACTTGAACTCTTAAGGGATTACTCCCACTTCTGCTTAAGAGAAGATTGTTTACCAATTTCAACATGTTCGTTATTTCTAGTAAATATAATACTAAGAATAAATTATTATGCTAGCCTAAGTAACTCTTTTAATAATATTAACTATAATATTTATTTTAAAGCAATTAAATCACTTTATTCTTATTTGTATTGCCAATGCAAGTAGCTTATGCAATACAAGGAAAAAAAAAATATTTACAAGAGCGAGGCGAATCGAACACCTACAAACAGTTTTGGAGACCGCTATACTACCATTATACTACGCTCTTTCTGTTTATCTTGCATAATTAAAAAGAAGCAATTGTAGTTGCATTGGCGATACAACTACTTGCTTATGCAATTAAAAAAAAAATTTTTTGGAGAAAGATAGATTCGAACTATCATAATTATATTGCAAATATAACCGATTAACCATTATCAGATTTCCCCTTATTTCTTCTGGTAGCTTACGTTAGTTGTTAATTCTTTTTTCTTGCGTAGCAATTGCATTGGCAATAGAAGCAATTGCTTTATTTTTTAACTTACCAGCACAGCAGACCTGCTGCCAATGCTGAAAATTAATTGCTTATTAACCAAAGGTCTGCTGCGCTGTAGCAAATATTTATTAGATAAATATTATAACAGCAGTGACAGTCACAGTTGCTTATAGCTGTAGCTTACCTCAAGTGATTAGTAATAATTAAAAATAACTGTTATTGCATTAGCAATTATCGCCAGCGCATTGCTTATGCAAGCAGGAGTTACTGGCTAGTATTATGAGCAGTAAAGGAATCGAACCTTTTTTGGCGTTAACCAATTCTTTTACAGAGAATCACCATTACCAATCGGATCACCTGCCCTATTTTTCCCTAGTAGGAGGAATCTTTGGTTAAAAAAATAAGCAATAATTTTTTTTTTAATTACAGTTGCTTATGCAAGTAAGCTGCTAATAACTTTTTCCATTACTTGCGGTAAGCTACAAATGCTGAGGTTTCTTAAATATGCAAATTAATATTTATACTTATATTAACAGCAGCGTAGCAGTATTTTTAGCTTTTCAGTTGTTACAACTAATATAAAATTGCTACGCTAGTATAAAACCAGTTGTTGTTTTGCATAAGCAATTAAAATTTAACTGTTATTGCATTAGCAACTATCTAACCAGGAGTTTCTGAAAAACGGAATAAAGGCGAGTCGAACGCCCAAGGGTATTACCCAAACGATTAGCAATCGTGTTATCTTACCAATGACGATTATTCCTTGCATATTCACCTGTGCTGGTAACAGAAGGAGTGAGAGTGACAGCAGAATATAAATTAAGACCTAAGGGAGTTGAACCCTTATAATATCCATTATGAGCGAACTGCATTAACCATTATGCTAAAGTCTTTTTCCTTATATTTATCTCTCCAAACCAAACCCTCCTACTTGTTGTTGTAACCTTTCCTTTGGTAAGCCAAAAAACAACTTATTTTTAATTGCCAGCGCAGCAGCAGGAGTATTAATTTTTCCCTCTCTTGATGTAGCAGTAGCGAAGCAACTCTCTAGCAGAAGCAATTGCTTTATTTTTGTAGTAGCTTACGCAACTACAACTAACAAAAGGTTACAATCCTTGCATTAGCAATTAAAAAAAAAAATAAAAAAACAATTGCTTATGCAATAGCTTTCGTAAGTAATTGCTAACGTTACAATAAGTAACAACTGAGTTGACCAGACTCGAACTGATATAAGCCATTACCAAAAAATGGTGTTTTCCCAAATTAAACTACAACTCAAATTATTTTATATTATTGCATAAGCTTGCTACCGCAACTCTTTTTTTTTAAGTAGTTACTCCTTGCGGTAGCAATTGCAGAAGCAATGCGCTGGCGATAGTTAGTTACTACTACTTGCTTAAGCAAGTAATTGCTTTAATTTTTTATTTGCCGAAAACTGGAGTTGAACCAATATCAAAATCTTACAAGGAATCCGTTTTACCAATTAAACTATATCGGCTTTAATTATTATATTTATTATAACCATTGTTAGCCAGTTACTAGCTATCTAACCAGGAGTAACTGAATAATAACTAATTAAAAAAAATTAATGCCCCGGGAGAGAATTGAACTCCCATCTCTATATCTTCAGAATAGCGCTTTGACCACTAAGCAACCGAGGCTTAATAAAATACTAATTTATGGTATTTATTTGATCCTTATCAGATTTGAACTGATCCCTACTCCTTGAAAGGGAGTCGTACGAACCACTATACTAAAGGACCTTTAATTATTTTTTTATTGCTTTTGCCAATGCAAGTAGCTTACGCAAGTAGTAGCTTACGCAACTACAATTATTACTAATACCTGGCAGGGCAGGAGAGAATTGTGCGAAATTAGGAATTGAACCTAAAGTTAAAGCTCATGAGGCTATCGTGTTAACCATTTACACCATTTCGCAATTACTTGTGCTAGTTGTAGCTTACGCTAGTAGTAGCTTACGCCAGCGCAGCAGGAGTTGTAACCTTTGGTTATAACTAATTTTTTTAATAAGGCCTTAAGAGGAATTGAACCCCTGTAAAAAGTATTAACAGTACTTCGCTTAAACCACTCAGCCATAAGACCTTTAATTAATTTACTCCCTCTTGCTAGTAGTAGCTTACGCAAGTAGTTGTAACCTTTGGTTACGACTCTTTTGCATTAGTAACCCTTTATTTTTTTATTGCTAGCAGTTGCAATGCTTATTTTTTTTTATTCAAGCAATTACTAGAATTAGGATGAGGGAGACACGACTCGAACGTGCAACTTCTTACTCCCAAAGTAAGCTCCTTAACCAATTAGAATACTCCCTCTTGTAGTTTTGCTTATTATTAAAAATTTGCTAGCAATAATTTAAGGAAAAATATTTACTTGCGTAGCAATTGCATTAATTACTATCGCCAGCGCAGGAATAACAACAACAATTCTTGCGTAAGCTACCAGCTGCCAATGCTGAAAAATAAAGCAATTATTTAAATTTTTTATTTATACTTATATAGATAAGTCTAGCTAGTTATTATTTCATTAGTTTTCCACAGTTATAACTAATTAACCCCTTGCATTAGCAATTAAAAATAAAACTAGGGGGGTTAATTGGCAATCTGGGTGGTTGTTATTTATTAAGATTCAGTAGCAATATCCATTAAAGTATTTTCTACTATACCAATTGCAGGTACAATAATTAAGAACCATGCAAAATAGAATGCTGTAGAGATTTGTCCAATTTCAACATAAGGAGAATTAGGGTGTTGAGAACCTATCCACATTAAAATTATAAAATCAACAACGAAGAACCAGAAAGCTAATTTCATAGCAGGTCTAAATTGAGAACCTCTAATTCTAGATAAATCAGCAATAGGTAATATTAATAATATTAATAATGACCCGAACATAGCTATTACTCCTAATAATTTATTAGGAATACTTCTTAATATAGCATAAAATGGTAATAAATACCATTCAGGTACAATAGAAGCAGGAGTAACCATAGGATCAGCTGGAATATAATTATCAGAATGTCCTAATAAATTAGGATAGAAGAAAACTATAATAGATAAGATTAAAAAGAATGCAAAAATAGTTACTAAATCTTTAAATATAAAGTAAGGATGCATTGCATATCTATCTCCACTTGAAGTAACTCCATTTGGATTATTTGATCCATGTACATGTAATGCTATTAAATGACCTAAAGCTAATGCAGCTAATAAAAATGGTAATAAATAATGTAAAGAAAAGAATCTATTTAATGTAGCATTTGATACAGAAAATCCACCCCATATTAATTCAACTAAATCTTGACCAAATACAGGTATTGCTGATAATAAATTAGTAATAACTGTTGCACCCCATAATGACATTTGTCCATATGGTAATACATATCCTAAAAAAGCTATCAAATTTTCAAAGCTAAATTATTTTCCCTTGCCTTTGCTTAGTTATTTTTTTTTATAAAAAAATTACCTGCGGGCAAAGGTAAATAGAAAATCTAGCTCCATGTACCTTATCAATCTATTATTCCTCAAGTTTAGGATAAAAACTCTTTCTAATAAATATCACTTAAGGCCTTGTGAGGAATTATTCCCGAAAATTCCGACTGTACATTAAGCACCATTTCAGGCACCCACCAGTGACCCAGTCTGTAGCGATGATATATATCACCGACGGTCTCTAAAATCTATTTTTTTGGTTGACCGTTTTCACTGATATCGCCAACTTAATTGACCCTTGCCTTTACTTAGCTAGGCTACTTGTAGTTGCGTAAGCTACAACTACTAAGATAAATTAAGTCAATACCCCTGTCAGGGTATTCTATTATATAATAATTATTTTTCTATATAGATTACATAATTAAAATAATAGGACTATACATTAATACTTGTAGTTGCGTAAGCTACAACTACTAAGTATTTGTGCATTTTGGCCCATAATTTAAAAAAGCCATCATTAATATTAAAATTATAGTTCCAATTGACCAAACTAATACTCTAGGTGATTTATATGAACCATAATAAATACCTCTTGCTATATGCATATATACAAATATAAAAAAGAAAGATGCTACATTTGCATGAGTATATCTTACTATCCATCCATTATTAACATCTCTCATTATATGTTCTACACTATTAAAAGCAAAATCTACATTTGGCGTATAATGCATTGCTAAAAATGCTCCTGTTAATATTTGTATTATTAAACATACTGCTAATAAAGAACCAAAATTCCATAAATAACTTAAATTAGCTGGTTGAGGAGAATCAACTACATAAGAATTAAATAATCTAAGTAATACATGACTTTTTAATAATCTCATTTTTATTTTATTACTTGCTATCGCAAGTGCAAATACTTTATTTTTTATAGCGTAAGCAAGTAGCAAAAGCAATATTTTTATTGCTGCTGCTGCAGCTGCTTGCTTGGGTAAAATTAAAAAATAAAGCAATTATTTTGTTCGTTCTATTACTTACCTACTTTCAATTTATACCAAAGGCTTAGCTGTTTAGCAAGCTACAGCGCAGCAGACCTTTGGTTGGTAATAAAAAAAAAAGGCAAGCAATAACAAACCTTTTATTTATTTATTTTCTACCTTACTAGCTTCTTGCTTTATTTTTTTTTTAATTGTTACTAGTAAGTAGTAAAATAATTTAATATTTGTTCCTTCTAGTATTCCTTAAGCAAGAAGGTTACAACTCCTCCTGCTGCGTTGGTAACTTGCGATCGCAAGTTACAATCCTTGCCAACCAATAAAAAACAAAATTTATTGTATTGCCAATGCAAGTAGTTGCGTAAGCTACAACTACAACTATTGAGTTGCTTCGCTAGGAGAAAGAAACTCTTGCTTTTTTTAAATTGGTTTATTGTTGCTAATGCTTAAAAAAAAAAAATTTTTTAAAAGCAATTATTATTTATTAATAATTAGCAATCTAACTACTTACTTGCTCCCCCCTAGCTTATGCAATTAAAAAAATAAGCAACTGCTATTTAAGATTAGATTAATTGCTACGCTAGAAAAGAAAAAAAAATAATTTAAGCCCAAGAAGATTTGAACTTCTACAAATTCCTCATCAAGAAATCATTCTACCATTAAATTATAGGCTTAATACTTGTAGTTGTAGCTTACGCAACTACAACTATTGCAGCTATTATTAGTTGCTAATGCAATAACTAGGTTTTTATTCTTTTAAAAACAATAAAAGTAGAATTATTGTGATAGTAAAATTAAATGGCTCCCCTTGCTATAATATATTTTCTAGCTTTATTTGCTAGTAAAAAAAAAAATAAATATTAGCAACCGGTTGCATAAGCAATTGTTTTTTATTTTTTTTAATTACGGTTGCTAATGCAAGGGAATTACTTGCGATAGCTAGTAAGAGAGTTATAGTAGAAATCAAATTAAAATGTCTAATATAAATTTATTTATATTATCTCCTTTAAGTCAATTTGAAGTAACTAGTTTAATAGGTATAAATGCACCTATATTAGGTTATATTCATATAAGTTTAACAAATTTAGCTTTATATAGTATATTTATTTTATTAATAGTAGTAGGTTTACATTTTTATGGAAATAATGATTATAATTTAATTCCAAGTAAATGGTCTATATCATTAGAATCATCTTTTGCTAGTTTAAATACAATGGTAAGAGAACAAGTAGGAAGCCATAGTGAAGTATATTTACCTTTTGTTTATTCAATATTCTTTTTTATATTAATTGGTAATTTAATATCTAATGTTCCTTATTCATTTGCTGTAACAGCTAGTGGAGTAGTAGCTTTAGGATTAAGTTTAACAATATTTATAGGTGTAACTATATTATCACTTTCAATACATGGTGTTAAATTCTTTTCTTTCTTTATTCCTGCTGGAACTCCTTTAGGATTAGTACCTTTATTAGCATTAATTGAATTAATATCATATTTAGCTAGAGCAGTATCTTTAGGAGTAAGGTTATTTGCTAATATTGTTGCTGGTCATACATTATTAAAAATATTATCAACTTATTTATATAAATTATTTACTGGTAATATAATTGTAGCCATTATTACTTTAATACCTTTCACTATTTTCTTAGCTTTAGTAGGTTTAGAAATAGCTGTTTCTTTAATCCAAGCATTTGTTTTCACATTATTAGTTTGTTCATATTTAAAAGATGCTATAGAATTACACTAATTTAAGTTAAGAATTTATTAACCCCCCCCCCTAATACTATTGCACTCCCCTCCCACTCACTAGGTAATAGTAACTAATGCAATAACAGCTAGCATAAGCTAGCAACTAGGAGAAAATATAATGCTAACCTTTCTCTCCTAGCCTAGCCTAGCCTAGTCCTAGTAGCTAAGCTACTACTTATAATTCTGATAATGAACGTAATAAAAATGATGAGTACTAGCTATTGCTACACTAGCGAAGCAACTAATTTTTATCTTGACACAGGTCTTCATGGTGGAAAATTAAGATTAAAAGTTTTACTTATTACTCCTTGCGGTAGCAATTGCATAAGCAATGAGTTGGCGTTGCCAATGCAAGTAATTAATGCAATAACTAGTGTAGCGCAGGGCAGGGCAGGGCAAGGCAGGGCAGGGCAGGAGAGGTAACTAAAAAATTATTATTTCTTACATATATAAGTATATTTACTGCTATCGCAGGTAGTTTTATCTTTCCCTTGCATATGCAACAGAAGCAATTGCTTGTAGTTAAAAAAAAAATAACAGGACTGCAAATGCTGAGGTTACCAGTGCAGTAGCAGGAAAATAATTACTGCAGATAAATCGGTAGGGTTGCATATGCAAGGTTGAGGTTTTGTTTGGAGAGATAACTAATAGCAATAGGATTGCAGAAGCAAGGAAAAAAATAAATAAGGGTACTTGGTCGAGTCTGGTTTATGGCGCTCGTCTTGAAAACGAGTACTTTACAAAAGTCGTCGGTTCGAATCCGACAGTGCCCGTATAATTATTATTATTTCTCTAGCATAAGCAATCCTGTTGTAACCTTCCTGGTGGCGATAGTTGCTAATGCAATAAAAATTTTTTTTATTGCTAAGGTTACAACTAACTAAAGCTAACGTAACATATGCAATAAAATTTTCAGCATTTACAGCTGTAGCTTACGCAAGTTTTGTAGTTGTTATTCCTGCGCTAGTGATAGTAATTAATGCAATTGCAATAAAAATTCTTTTAGTTCAATGGTTAGAACAGCATTCTTCTAAAGTGCATATTCTGGTTCGAATCCGGAAAAGAATAAATTTTCTCCTTGCATTGGCAATTCTCCTTTTTAATCGCAAGTAGTAGCTTACGCCAGCGCAGCAGGAGTTGTTATTCCTGCGCTGATAATAGTAATTAATGCAATAACAACAACTAACAAAAGGTTACAACTATTGCATATGCAACAAAGGAAAAAAAAATAAAAGCAAGTAATTTTTTATTATTGCTAATGCAAGGATTTTAATTAATAGTTACCTTCGGTTACTATGCTGGAAGCGTAAGGGTTAAGTTTACAGATGGTTCTGTAGTAGACCTGCAAAGTCTAAAAAAGAAAGGTTCAATTCCTTCTTAACTCTTGCTTGCATAAGCAATTAAACAAAAAAGGAGCAGCAGCGATACGCAGAATTGTTAAAAATAGCTGCTAACACTGCTGCTTTCACTGTAATATATTAATGTATGCATAGTCATCCTGCCTTTATTATTCTCCTGGTAATAACCAAAGGTAACAATTGCTTTCTTTATTTTTTTCTCCTTGCATAAGCAATCCTTGCGTAGCAATTGCATTAGCAACATGAAGGAGAGGGGAGAGGAGAAAAAAATAATAAGCAATAATACTAAGGAGGGGAAAATGAAATAGTATAGGTCATAATTTCTTGGTTGGTACACAACCTACTAAATTAATTCTTAAAAAAGGTTGCATATGCAAGTTGTCAGGAGAGCCGAAAGAGGAGAATTTAGTTATTAACCTTTAATTTATTTACTTGTATAAATGTTTCCCTTGCTTACACCAGCGCAGCAGCAGGAGTTGAGTAGAGTAGAGAGAAAGAGAAGAAAATATTGAAAGGTTTTAAGTTTTGTATTGCTAACTTCTTTATCTGTTGTAGCTAGTTGCATAAGCAAGTATTTGTTCTATAACTATAACTAGCAAAGGAAAAAGATTAAAGGAAGAGTGAAGCAAGCAATAATTAAATTAATTAAAAAAAAATAAGTAATAAGTAAAATATGAATATAAAAACTTTATTTATAAATCTATTAGCTTTTGGTACTTTACTTTCTAGTATTTTAACAATTACAGCTAAAAATCCAGTTATATCAGTTATATTTTTAATTTCTACTTTTGTATCAGCAGCTGGTTATTTAATATTAATAGGAATACAATTTTTAGGTTTATCATATATAGTAATATATGTAGGTGCAATAGCTGTTTTATTTTTATTTGTAATAATGATGATAAATATAAAACTAACAGATATTTTAGAAACAGGAAGTCAATACACTAAAAATTTACCAATCGCTATTATAATTGGTTCAGTATTTTTATTTATAATATTTACTATTGTTCCTTTAAATATATATAACGTTCCTAGTTTATCTTTTGCAATTAATAATCCTAGCTTTATGCAATTATTTATTGTTTCGGGACAGGAAGGATCTGCTAATGCTGGAGGAATATTAAATTCTTTAAATTCTTTATTAATTGATTTAAATTCTTTATATAATTCATTGCAATTGCAAGAAATAAATAATGTATCAGTTAATTCTGTATTGCCAATGGAATTAAAAGATTTAAATATTGGTTGCATAAGCAAGAGTCTTAATAATTCAACAACAACTATAAACGATTTATTTGTTTTAGATTTCCAACAAATTGAAGTATTAGGACATACTTTATACACTTATGCAAGTATTTTATTTTTATTATTAAGTTTTATTTTATTATTAGCTATGTTTTCTATTATTGTTATTAGTAATTAATTTTTATAAGAGTATTAAGGAAATCTTATTAATTACCAAAGTATGATAGACACTATTAATTATTTAAATTTACAATGTTAGCAGCAGCAAAATACATTGGAGCAGGTTTAGCTTGTTCAGGTTTAATAGGAGCTGGAGCAGGGATTGGGACAGTATTTGGTTCATTAATCATAGCAACAGCAAGAAATCCACAACTTAGAGGTCAATTATTCACTTATGCAATCTTAGGTTTCGCTTTAGCGGAAGCTACAGGATTATTCGCATTAATGATGGCATTCTTATTACTTTACTCATAATTTTAATAAAAAATTGTAAGTAATTTAATTGCTTATTATTAAGAATAACACCCCCCCCCACCTATAGATTCTTGTCCCGATCTAATAGCTTACCGCAAAGAGTTGAGAGTTGTAACCAAAGGTTACCAGCGCAGCTGCACGAGCAGGAGGGTTGCATATGCAAGGGATAAATAAAATGAGGAAAAGGAGGTTAGCTGAGTGGTTTAGCAGTAATTTTACACATTGCAGACAGAGTTTCGATTACTCTACTTCCTAAGAACAAGGCCGAAGGCCGGAGGCCGGAGACTTCTTGCAAAATCAATAATAATTGCAATTATTACATAAGAAAGTAAGCTACTAAGGATAGCTACAGATAGTTTAAAAATCAAAAATGGAAATATTTTCCTGTCTCCTGCAGTTGCTAATTTTTTTTTAATTGCTTATGCAAAGGAAAAATAGTTGCGTAAGCTACTACAATGTAGGAGGCAATAAGAATCAGAAGAATTACTTAGTTACCTTTTTTATTTATTTTTTTCTCCAAAACAACTCCTGGTTGCTGCCCTGGTTACCAAAGGTTACAATATTTTTCTTGCGTAGCAATTGCTATCTATCGCAAGGGAATTAATAGGAGGGAGGAAAATAAAGAAAAGATAAATATTTTTTTAAATTGCTTATGCAAATAAAATATTTAAAGCAAGTAACTAAAGAACTAAACAGAGGATTGGTCTGGATTGGAGAGCAATAAATAATTGCATAAAGCAAATGAATTTACCTTTAATATTATTTTTAATAGGGATATTAGGTTTTATATTAAATAGAAAGAATATTATATTAATGATAATAGCGATAGAAATAATGTTATTATCAGTTACTTTATTAGTATTAATTATGTCTTATGGATTTGATGACAGTATAGGTCAAACTTTTAGTATATTTATAATAACAATAGCTGGAGCAGAATCAGTTATAGGTTTAAGTATATTAGTAGCATATTATAGATTAAGAGGTACAATATCATTAAGAAGTTAATGTATTTATCAATAATAGTATTACCTTTAATAGGATCTTTAATATCAGGATTATTAGGAAGAAAAGTAGGAGTTACAGGATCAAAAATAATAACTTGTACTTGTTTAATACTTAGTTCAATATTAATAAGTATAGCTTATTATGAAGTAGGATTAAGTGGATCAGAAGTAAGTATAAATTTAGGAAGTTGGATAGAATCAGAAATAATGAACATAAGATGGGAATTTTATTTTGATCAATTAACAGTATCATTAGGTTTAGCTGTAATATATTGTTCAACTTTAATACATATTTATACAATAGATTACTTATCAACTGATCCTCATAATCAAAGATTTTTTTCTTATTTATCAGCTTTTACAGCAGGAATGTTAATATTAATAAGTGGTGGAAATTATTTTGTAATGTTTATAGGATGGGAAGCAATAGGAGTAGTATCTTATTTATTAATTAATTATTATTTTACTAGAATACAAGCAAATAAATCTGCTATATTAGCATTTACAATGAATAGAGGAGGAGATATGTTAATGAGTATTGGATTCTTTTCTATATTTGCATTATTTGGTTCTTTAAATTATAATCAAATATTTACTTTAGTACCTTATATGAATGAAACTGCTATTACTATTATTTCTTTATTATTATTAGGTGGTGCTTTAGCTAAAAGTGCTAATATACCATTACATTCTTGGTTACCAGGAAGTATGGAAGCTCCAACACCAGTAAGTGCATTATTACATGCAGCTACACTAGTAACAGCTGGAATATATTTATTATTAAGAAGTTCTCCAATATTAGAATATAGTCCAACATCATTATTAATAATAACTATAATAGGAAGTAGTACAGCTTTTTTTGCAGCAAGTTGTGGATTATTACAGAATGATTTAAAAAGAATAATTGCTTTTAGTACAATATCACAATTAGGATATATGATGATGGCTATTGGATTAAGTCAATATAATATTGCTTTAATGCATACTGTAAATCATGCTTTCTTTAAAGCTTTATTATTTTTAGGTGCAGGTGCTGTAATACATGCTTTTGCTGATGAACAAGATGTAAGAAAAATGGGAGGATTAATTAAATTTTTACCTGTTACTTATTCTGTTATGTTAGTTGGTACTTTAAGTTTATTAGCTACTCCTTATTTAACTGGTTTCTATAGTAAAGATTTAATTTTAGAATTAGCTTTTGGTCAATATAGTTTTATTGGTATGTATGCTTATATTTTAGGAACTATAACAGCAGGTATAACTGCTTTCTATAGTTTTAGATTAATTAGTTTAGTTTTCTTAACTTATCCTAATGGACCTAAAGAATCTTATATAAATTGTCATGAAGCTAATATAGCTACTATAATTCCTTTATTTATATTAGCTATTTTTAGTATTTTCTTTGGATTTGTTCTTTCGGATGTTTACGTAGGAGTAGGTTCTGATTTCTTTAAAAATTCTCTTTTTATTCATCCTAATAATATAGCTTTAATTGAAGCAGAATTCTCTTTAAATCCTTTAATTAAATTATTACCTGCTTTTATCAGTTTATTTGGAGCATTTACTGCAATATTTATATATAATATTTTCCCTAATCCAATGAATCAATTATTATTTAATATAACAACTATTAGCGAAGCAAGTAATTATTTTGCCTTTATTAAAAAAGTTTATTCTTTCTTTAATAGTAAATATTACTTTGATGTTTTATATAACCATTTCTTTGTTAATAAAGGTTTACAACTAGGTTATAAAATATCTAAAGAAATTGATAGAGGAAGTATTGAATTATTTGGTCCTTTTGGATTATCTAATAATTTCTATAATGCAGGTAAAAATATTGCTAAATTAGATACTGGTATTATTACAACTTATTCTTTATATATTACTATTGGTTTATTATCTTTAATTTTATTAGTATTTACTCCTATGTTGATGGATAGTACTGTATTTATTGAAATGAGATTATTTATTATTTATTTAGTTTCTTCTATGGTTATTTTATTTGCTTAATTATTTTACCTAACATTTTTACCCCACACAACACCCCCCCCCCCCATTACTGATTATTTTTACTTCTCTAGCGAAGCAACTCATTCTCATTCTCTAGCGAAGCAACTCATTCTCTAGCGAAGCAACTCATTCTCAAGTATATATAAAACTCATTTATAAAAAAAATTAATTATTTAACTATAATTCTTGCTCTTACCTTCTACCTTCGATAATTGAGAAGTTAAGGTGAGTAATAGATGAGTACTTTATAATAATGAATAATATTTTCTTTAAATAATATAAGTCCTTTTAAATATTATTTATTCAAGTTGTCAAAATTATAAATAAATTGGGTGAGTAACATAAATAAAAAAGTTAGGGTAAGGTCAGAGACTCGAACTCTGAACATGTCGAGGGTAGGTCAGAGACTCGAACTCTGAACATTGTCGCCACAAGACATCATTTTACCAATTAAACTAATCTTACCTCTTTTATAATTATTTTTTACGAGCAAAGAGACTTGAACTCTTACGAAAAATTTCATGAATTCCTAAGATTCACCTGGCTACCAATTTCAGCATACTCGCTATAATAATAAGTCTTATTCCATTGCATTAGCAACTAATACAAGTAATTATAGCATATTAGTTTTAGCAACAGTTTAAATAGTTATTAGTGGAGTGGAGTTGCTTCGCTAGTGGAGTGGAATAAGTATTGTAATTTATTTTATATTTAAAGCTAGGGGGGTTTACTTGCTTAAGTTATTAGTAGCTAATGCAATAAATAAAAAGGACTTCTTTTATTTTTAATGATTAAAAATTCTCCTCTCCTCTAGCGAAGCAACTCCTCTGCTTTGGTATATATTTAAATTGCTGCAGTTAGTAAGGTGATATATTGAATGCTATTAATATACTTGGTATTAAAATTATGAATGCGACACAAACAGGTAATAGATTTAACCAACATAATTCTATTAATTGATCATATCTTAATCTAGGTAATGTAGCTCTGAACCATACAAAAAAGAAACAGAAAATACATGTTTTTAAACCTAAAATAATAGATTGAATATTAAATACAGAATTATTTACAAATAATTCAGGTAATTGATAACCTCCTAAAAAGAATATAGCAGTTATACAACTAAATAATACAATAGAAGAATATTCAGCTAAGAAGAAGAATACAAAAGGTACTGAAGAATGTTCAGTAAAGAATCCAGCAACTAATTCTGATTCTGCTTCTTGTAAATCAAAAGGTGTTCTAGAAGTTTCCGCTAAAATAGCAATAAAATAAAAAATAAAAACAGGTAATAAAGGGAAAATAAACCAAACTGAAATTTGTGTTTCAATAATAGTCATATAATTTAATGAACCTGTTAATATAATTATTATTAATATTGCAGAACTTAAAATTAATTCATATGATATCATTGCTGCTGTTGATCTTAAAGATCCTAAAAAAGCATATTTAGAATTTGCTGACCAACCTGCTAATAAAACACCATATATCCCTAATGAAGATAAAGCTAAAGTATATAATATTCCTATTGATAAATCAGATATTGCTAAACCTTGTCCAAAAGGAATTATACCCCATCCTAATAAACTAAATATTAATGATGATACTGGAGCTAAATAAAATATTACTTTATTAGATTGTGAAGGTATTACTGTTTCCTTTAATATTAATTTTAAAGCATCTGCAAAGGGTTGTAATACTCCATAATATCCTACTGTATTTGGTCCTACTCTTCTCTGATGTGCTGCTAATTGTTTTCTTTCTATTATTGTCATAAAAGCAACTGCTAATAACATAGGAAGTACTATAGTTAATACATCTATTAAATTTAATAATAAAGATTTTAATATTATAATTGTTGCGAAGCTACTACTATTATTTATCATTTCTTTCCTCTTATCCTATTTTTTCAAACATTTTTAATAAAATAGCCTAGCGCAGCAAGACTTTATGACTTGCAGATGCAATCCTTAATCTGCTAATGCAACTTTTATCTTATCTTATCTTATCTTGCAATAGCTATCTTTACCTTGCTTTGCTATATTTTTTTATTACTACGCATAGCAAAAATTTTTTTCTCCCTTGCATATGCAATAGTTGTAACCAAAGGTTACAATCCTTGCATTTACTTTTTTTAATAATTATCTTGCTTACGCATTAAAATAAATAAGCAATTTTATTAAAGGGGAAAAAGGAGTAATTATATTTGTACTAGTATTAGTTTTGTATAACATCTCTTATTCTCTTACACTTGCATAAGCAATTGATTTATAAAAAAATGTTGCT